ATAAAAAGTTATTCTATGTATCAATTCTTACATCTCCTACTACTGGTGGAGTAACAGCTAGTTTTGGTATGTTGGGGGATATCATTATTGCCGAACCCAATGCCTATATTGCATTTGCGGGTAAAAGAGTAATTGAACAAACATTGAATAAGACAGTACCTGAAGGTTCACAAGCGGCTGAATATTTATTCCATAAGGGCTTATTCGATCCAATCGTACCACGTAACCCTTTAAAAGGTGTTCTGAGTGAGCTATTTCAGCTCCACGCCTTTTTTCCTTTCAATAAAAATTCAATCAAGTAGAGTCTTGAGTTCAACTTTTTTTTTGTGGCGAACAACTAGTTAGTTAGTTTATCAGAATCAAAATAAAAAAAACCGAAAAAATGAATTTTTATTTGGTGACATAAGATTTAATTGTAGAAAGAATCATGCGGATAATTGTTGGTTTTTTACCGATATTGCTGATTAGTAATATCGGTAAAAAAACAACAACATAAACAGCGAATTCTTCCTTCGAATTAGGAGGCAAGGCAAATAAAACGAATTTCGTGTTCTGTTCGCCTCTTCTATATGTATATATTTCAAATATAGAAAATATAGAATCTTGCATCTTTTTATATCTCCCAAGAAGTCCCCTTTTTATAAGAATTCCTGCTCTTGGGTCGGATTCTAACGAATCTTTCAGGGATTTTAAAATTTTTAAGAGACTCTTTTTTTATTAAAAAAGAAATTAGAAGAAGAAGATAAGAACAATATAAGAATAAAAATAAAAGAAGTAAGAATAATAAAGAAAGTGGATTATCATACATACATCTATTTCATGTAGAAAGATGAATAAGTCCGTTTATTTAGTTCGACATTGCTTGCACTTATTATATATACTCACTTCGATATACTTAGTATACTAATATACGAATTATAATATGAATTATAATTATTATAAGATATCCTTATAACAATAACAGGTACAAATATTAAATCGAGGTACCCCATTCTATGACAATTCTCAACAACTTACCCTCCTTTTTTGTGCCTTTAGTGGGCCTAGTATTTCCGGCAATTGCAATGGCCTCTTTATCTCTTCATGTTCAAAAAAAAAAGATTTTTTAAATCTGATGGGGTCAAATCTCATCTAGTTTTTTTTTTTCAAGACTTAGCGAACAAGGATATCCATTTAGTAGAATATTGTATAAGAATAACGGGTGGCTTTCTCCGAACATAAATGAAAAAGATCTTATACATGCGTAAACATGATATATGGACAGACGAATTCTAGCAATTAAAAAAAAAATAGGCTGGGATCCGAACTCATGTCTGAAATTAAAGTAAATCTATCCATATGTATGTAGCTATTGATAGGGAATCATATGAAGGGGATGCTTTTATTTTATTATATCTAACCAATTCGATTAATTACTACTAAAAGTTCACATCAGAATAGTACTAGTTGATGAGAGTTACTTCGGAAAAAAAAAGTCAAGTGAAATTTTTTTTTGTTATTCCATAAAATGCAACTGGATCTACTATGTATGAGTTGGCGATCAGAATATATATGGATAGAATTTATAGCAGGATCTCGCAAAACAAGTAATTTCTGCTGGGCGTTTATCCTTTTTTTAGGTTCATTAGGATTCTTATTGGTTGGAATTTCTAGTTATCTTGATAAGAATTTGATATCCTTCTTTCCGTCTCAACAAATCCTTTTTTTCCCACAAGGGATCGTAATGTCTTTCTATGGGATCGCGGGTCTCTTTATTAGTTCCTATTTGTGGTGCACAATTACATGGAATGTAGGTAGCGGTTATGATCGATTTGATAGAAAAGAAGGAATAGTGTGCATTTTTCGTTGGGGATTTCCTGGAAAAAATCGCCGCATCTTTTTACGATTCCTTATGAAAGATATTCAGTCCATCAGAATAGAAGTAAAAGAGGGTATTTATGCTCGTCGTGTCCTTTATATGGAAATCAGAGGCCTGGGAGACGTTCCCTTGACTCGTACTGATGAGAATTTGACTCCACGGGAAATTGAGCAAAAGGCTGCGGAATTGGCCTATTTCTTGCGTGTACCAATTGAAGTATTTTGAAAAAAGAAACTGAAAAAAAAAAAAAAAATGCTTTATCAGCAAGAGGAAAACCCCTAAGAATCCTCTTTTTTCTATAAGCATAACTTACTTAATTAAAGTTTCTTCAGAACGCCTCGTGGGGCAAAAGCAAGGCAAACGTGTACGTGGCGGCCATAATATAAAACGAAACCTTTTTTGTTTTTGTCTGTCAATTTTTTTTCGGAATATTTGATATTTTCTTTTTTAATAAACAGGAAGTTCTTTCATTTCGAAATCCGAAAAATATTGGAATCTTTATTTGAATCTTTCGGGCATTCATCAAAGGGGAGTAATTACTTCGAATATTTGATCAATTAAGATATCTGGAAACAATCTATTTTTTTAGTATTTCTTCATTTGAATTCGAATTCGAAGTGGATTCTTCTTCTATTTCTGTATTTTTTCTACACTAGATTCAAGGACTAACCTCTGAATCACAACTAAAAAATGGGGGCTCGATTAATAAATTAATAATTAATAGGGGCGATACCTTATAATAGAACTTATGTTTGATAGAAATATTAGATCGCATAGAGTCAACGAATGAGGTGATAATTCACAGATGAAAAAATGACAAAAAAGAGCGCATCTATTCCCCTTCGATATCTTTCATTTATAGTATTTGTAGTCTTTTTGCCCCGGTGGATCACTCTCTCATTTAATAAAAGTCTAGAATCTTGGGTTACTAATTGGTGGAATACTAGGCAATCCGAAACTTTTTTGAACGATATTCAAGAAAAGAGTATTCTAGAAAAATTCATAGAATTAGAGGAGCTATTTCTCTTGGATGAAATGGTAAAGGAATTCCCGGAAAGACATCTACAAAAGTTTCGTATGGGGCTCCACAAAGAAACAATCCAATTGATCAAGATACACGATGAGGATCATATCCATACAATTTTGCACTTCTCGACAAATCTAATCTGTTTCGTTATTCTAAGTGCTTATTCTATTCTGGGTAATGAAGAACTTGTTTTTCTTAATTCTTGGGTTCAAGAATTCCTATATAATTTAAGTGACACAATAAAAGCCTTTTCCATTCTTTTAGTAACTGATTTATGTATCGGATTCCATTCGCCCCACGGTTGGGAACTAATGATTGGCTATGTCTATAACGATTTTGGATTTTTTCATAATGATCAAATTATATCTGGTCTTGTTTCCACTTTTCCAGTCATTCTAGATACAATTTTCAAATATTGGATTTTCCTTTATTTAAATCGTGTATCTCCGTCACTTGTAGTGATTTATCATTCAATGAATGACTGAAAAACGAGTCAATTAGAATGTTTCTTACTTTGTACCTAAGCAAAGCATTCCAGGTCGTACTTCCCTTACTCTTTCTACCCATTCAGAGGATTCCTCCTATATTCCAGTAAAATTATTTCAGTAAATAGCAAAATCGTGGATAGGGAACTATACTAGCGACCTACCCAATTTTATTGTAGAAATTTTCGGGATCAACGATTGGACCATGCAAATTAGAAATACTTTTTCTTCGATAAAGGAAGAGATTACTCGATTCATTTCCGTATCACTCATGATATATATAATAACTCGGGCCTCCATTTCAAATGCATATCCCATTTTTGCGCAGCAGGGTTTTGAAAATCCACGAGAAGCCACTGGTCGTATTGTATGCGCCAATTGCCATTTAGCTAATAAACCTGTGGATATTGAGGTTCCGCAAGCGGTACTTCCTGATACTGTGTTTGAAGCAGTTGTTAGAATTCCTTATGATATGCAACTGAAACAAGTTCTTGCTAATGGTAAAAAGGGGGGGTTGAATGTAGGGGCCGTTCTTATTTTACCGGAAGGGTTTGAATTAGCCCCCCCCAGTCGTATTTCTCCCGAGATGAAAGAAAAGATAGGCAATCTATCTTTTCAGAATTACGGCCCCACTAAAAAAAATATTCTTGTGATAGGGCCTGTTCCTGGTAAGAAATATAGTGAAATCACTTTTCCTATTCTTTCCCCGGATCCCGCGACTAATAAAGATGTTCACTTCTTAAAATACCCAATATACGTAGGTGGTAACAGGGGAAGGGGCCAGATTTATCCCGACGGGACAAAAAGTAACAATACGGTTTATAATGCTACAGCAGCAGGTATAGTAAGCAAAATCATACGAAAAGAAAAAGGGGGGTACGAAATAACCATAACGGATGCATTGGATGGACGCCAAGTGGTTGATATTATCCCTCCAGGACCAGAACTTCGTGTTTCAGAGGGCGAATCTATCAAACTTGATCAACCATTAACAAGTAATCCTAATGTGGGTGGATTTGGTCAGGGAGATGCAGAAATAGTACTTCAAGATCCACTACGTGTCCAAGGCCTTTTGTTCTTTTTGGCATCTGTTGTTTTGGCACAAATCTTTTTAGTTCTTAAAAAGAAACAGTTTGAGAAGGTTCAATTGTCCGAAATGAATTTCTAGATCCGCAAATTTATCAACATCAGGTTTGTAAAAAGAACAAAATTTTTGTTCGCAATTCCAATTATGTTATGTATGAGCAAAAAAATTATGAAAAGTCTTTTGCTTGTTTCTATTCTTTTTCGACCAAATGTCGGGAATTTCTTGTACTGCACCCCTAAATCATAGTATATATTGTGAAGAAGGCTATTTTACTTTACCCCTCCTTTGTTTTGTCAATCCAAGTGGGAGGGGTTATCACGATTGTCTGATTAAAATATTTTAGAATGTGTCAGTAGTTTTCTATTCTAATCGAATCAAATTCGATTAGAACTAGATACTAAGCATAAGATAAGTAAGCGGAGAATATAAAGAAAGCAAGGATAAATAAGGGAAACAAGGGAATCAAAAAGGTATTATTCGTCGTCCTAGTCTTCGACATCAGAAAGGGGATTTTCCACATCCCTTTCTGGTGTCGAAATCATA